TCTTAGTCAAATTATGAAAATCTAGTAATTGACTGAACATATATACATATATAATATATCATAGACTATTTATTAGTAGGGTTAAATAGACTAAAAGGAAATCTTAGGAAAAAGATCTTTTAGATCTCTTTCCCCCCCTCCTTTTTTATACGATATCCTAATATCATACATCTTTTTTGTTCCTACTCTAGATCGTCCATCCCCTATTGGGGGGATATGGTGTTCCCCCAGTAGATTATCTTGAGACACTCAAGGGTTGGGATAAGCTTTTTTTTTTTTTTCTAAAACTAGTTAATGATGGCCCTCCATGGATTCACCTATATAAGCCGCGGCTAAGGTTGCAAAAATAAGAGCTTGAATCCCGCTTGTGAATAATCCAAGAAACATGACAGGTATAGGAACCACTGAAGGTACTAAAGAAACAAGAACAACAACTACTAATTCATCAGCCAATATATTCCCGAAAAGTCGAAAACTAAGTGATAAAGGTTTTGTGAAATCTTCTAGGATGTTAATTGGTAAAAGTATTGGAGTTGGTTGAATGTATTTACCGAAATAACCCAACCCTTTTTTGGTAAGACCCGCATAGAAATATGCCACTGACGTGGGTAAAGCTAAAGCAACAGTAGTATTTATATCATTCGTAGGTGCAGCTAACTCTCCATGAGGTAACTCTATAATTTTCCAAGGTAAAAGAGCACCCGACCAGTTAGAAACAAAAATAAATAGAAACATAGTTCCAATAAAGGGAACCCAGGGGCCATAATCTTCTCCAATCTGGGTTTTGCTCAGGTCTCGAATGAATTCAAGGACATATTCAAAAAAATTCTGGCCGTCGGTTGGAACGGTTTGTGGATTCCGAACAGCTATAGTGGCTGAACCTAATAAGATAGCAATTACGACCCAAGAAGTGATAAGTACTTGGGCGTGGACTTGAAAACCTCCTATTTGCCAATAGAAATGTTGGCCTACTTCCACACCGGATATATCGTATACATCCCTCAGTGTGCTTATGAAACATGGTAGAACATTCATGTTACCCTCTGACAAAAATAGAACTTAAAAAGGAATTATTTTGATTCAACCATCTCTTTCTCGACTCGCCTACTTTTACTTTAATCGTCGTTTTGAGATTCAGGAATAGTAACCGATTTCAATCAATCTATGGAATTCAAAAAGTTATTGCCTTATCTTATTATTATTATTAATCAACGATTTCTTATATAGCTAGAATGACCCTCACAAATTGCGGATACTAATTTGTTAAGAATCAATCGGACTGAAGCTATAGCGTCATCGTTGGCTGGAATCGAAAGGTCCGCGAGATCCGGGTCGCTATTTGTATCGATTAAACAAATCGTCGGAATACCCAAAGTGATACATTCTCGAAGAGCCTTATATTCTTCTTGCTGATCAACGATGATTACAATATCGGGTAACTCCGTCATATATTTGATCCCACCCAGATATGTTTGCAAGTGAGATAATTGTCTCTTCAACATTGCTCCATCTCTTTTTGGGAGATGTTTGAGTTTCCCCGCCTTTTGTTCTGCTCTCAAGTCCCTGAACTTATGAAGTCTCGTTTCTGTAGTAGACCAATTTGTTAACATACCCCCAAGCCATTTTTTATTAACATAATGACACCGAGCCCTTATTGCAGCTGCTGCTACTGAATCCGCAGCTTTACTTTTGGTACCAACTATTAAAAAGTGCTTTTCGCTACTTGCTGCATCGAAAACTAAATCACAGGCTGCTGATAAAAAACGAGCAGTTCTAGTAAGATTTGTAATATGAATACCTTTACGCTTTGCGGAGATGTAAGGTGCCATTCGAGGATTCCATTTCCTAGTACCATGACCGAAATGCACTCCCGCTTCCATCATCTCTTCTAAATTGATGTTCCAGTATCTTCTTGTCATTTCTTTCTCTCTTTTTAGAAACGAGGTACCTTGAAAAAAAAAAAAAAAAATGTTCCGACGGAACCTTCTGACGGGGATGGGCCGTTGATACGCGGTCTAAGTCATTAATTGATTCCTATTCGTTATTATCTTTATTAACAAATCAAACGACCGGACCATACATACCATAAAAACTTAAAAGAAAAGAATGAATATGTTCTTATTAGGAATCATTAAATCCTGTAAATGATTGTTCTGCTATATCATTGAAAGTATTTGGTGTAGAAGAAACCAATAATTCTCTGTGGTGGAAAAAAATATCTCTAATTTTCCCCTCGAATAGATTCTTTTTTTTTATTTCCAAAAGAATGTTCTTGTATTCCCCAGAACAGTGCACTAATCCTTTAAATCCGGTACCAACAGGTATCATACCCCCCAGAACGACATTCTCTTTCAGGCCTTTCAACCAATCAATACGACCTCGTAGAGCGGCTTTTGCCAAAACTCGGGCAGTTTCTTGAAAACTCGCTTCAGATATGAAACTTTGAGTATTCAGAGATGCCTTCGTTATTCCCAATAAAATGGCTCGGTAACTGATTGCTTCTTCCAAAGCGCGCCCTGTCCGTTCCGCTCGCAACAATCCGATTAGTTCTCCGGGTAAAAAAACATTAGACATTCTATCTTCCGAAACTAACACTTTTGATGTTATTTGACGTACAATAATTTCTATATGCCTATTATGGATCTGCACTCCCTGGGATCGATAAACCTTTTGGATCTTATTAACCAAAGAAAGCCGACTTTGCGCTATGGTTAGCTCAGCCCCAATTAAAAATCCCCAAGGATTTCCAAGAATTTTTGTTATATGTTCGTTCCAACCTTCAACCCTCTTCTCTAAGTTCATCGATATTGAATGAATCGAACGCACTTCTAACACCTGTTCCACTTTTGGAAGACCTTGCGTTATATCACCGGATCTAGATTTTTCATATATAAATGTAACTAATGTATCTCCTTCATAAAGAATTTCTCCATAATGGCCATGAACGGTTGCTCCCGGAGTAGCCAAATGGGGCTTAGCTGATCTTATTAATAAGGAGTCAACATGAACAATTAGAACTTGACCAGATTTTATGCGCGGTCCGTATTTGGATATACATACATTTTCACAAATAAACTGCCCAAGGCTAATTGTTGTGGATGTCTTCTCACAATAATTGTGATGGAGAAAGCGCCAATTTAAATCGAATGGATTAAAAATGATGTTACTACATGGGTCGGGATTGTAAATTCTCCCATTTTCATCGATTAAATAATATTGAATGTCTCGGAAAGTCTCTTTAAAATTCTCAAGTCGCAAATATTTATTTAACAAGATCTGATTATAAGTTATTAAGCAGTAAAATGAATAAAAATTCGCAATTTTAGGTACAGTCCCCAGGGGACCCAACAAATTCCTAATAGCAATCGTGGAATCTTCTTTAAATGATTCTTTTCTCATACTGAGAGATTTAGAACCGTTGAATGGACCAATTCGAAAACAATTAGATGATGACAAAATTAGAAAGGATTGGCATTGCTTATTTTTATTCAGCAACATACGAAGAGTCCCTTGATGTTGGGCGAGTACTTGAATCTTCTCCTTGGGAGAAAAAAGATTAATATGGGTGCGATCTGATCCATTATCGTGATTGAATCCTGAACCTGCCGTATCATTCCTTTTTCCGGTATACGAAAGGGGGGACTTCACTAAGTCAATTCTTATGAAATCTCGAATCAGATCATTTGTCCTTACTTCAACAAAGGAAGTATGGACTTCTTCTATAAAACTATTTCGCCCTTGGTCCCAATGCAATACTAAACAAGTTCGAACTAATTGAATATTAGTGTGATAAATTGCTCGAATTGGTTTGCCGTTTCCATAAAGTATATAATTGACAACTCGGAGTTGCACATTATCTCTTTCCTGCAACGGATCCTGGGGAAAAAGCGTTGCTAAATTTATCCCATCGGATATTTCATATGGGACTACGGGCCGAACCAAAATAAAAGACTTTTTCTTTTTGGGTGTGATCCGTTGGACATAGATCCAATTTTTAAATTTTTTTGTTGAGTTCTTATAATTTTTTTCTCCCGTTCCTGGTGGTATCAAGATGCCGCTATGCCGAGAGATTTTATCTGTCTCCCCGGGAAAATGGATATCTCCAGAAAAGATTTTCAGTTCAATCTTTTTTTTTTTTCGTTCCACTCGGACCAATCCACCTACTCGGCTTCTTGTATTTAAAGTGATTCGTGTACCTACTCCAATGATACTATTGTTCCGTACCATTATGCACGAAGATACGGGTAAAATATGCACTTCTTCGGGAATGAAAAAAAAGCGATCTACTTTCATTTGGTATTTCGGCCTAAATTCTTTTGCTCCTCGATATTCAATCAAATCCTCTTTTTTTAGGATGGAATCCACTTCCAGGGTCCCATATTTAGTAATTCCTGAACTGCTTCTTCTGTATCGGGGATCGTCGAAATAAGCAAGAATACTATTTCTGCGTAAAATACCAGTTATGGGTATTTCAATCAATATACCAGAACAGGACATTAGTTCTTTCTCCCGTTCTTGATCATATTGGAATGGCAGGATGAATCGATTTCTTCGCCTCTTCGCCAAAAAATCTGAATTCTCGTCAGGGTCTATGAAATTCCAATGACCGTTAGATATGATTCGATCTGGTCTCGAATAATCAACACCCCTATCCACTTTTTTAGCGAAAGGATACGAACTAAACAATTTGTATCTCACTCGGTCATTAGTCACTGAGAGACCAGAAATAGATCTCTGTTCGACAGAAAGAGAACGAAGATTCATTTGATCTTGATCCCCGTGGAGCGACAAAGGCACTATATTAGATCTGCACAAGTCCCCCGATAATATCCATAAATGGCTTGTTTTTGGTAAGAGATGAACATTACCATATGTATATTCAGGTGCATGATACACGTCGGTACTCCAGTGCATTTCTCCCTCTGAGTCAGAATAAATATGTTTTCGAACTCTTTCCTTAAAATTTAAAGTGGATGTTCCAGCACGAATCTCGGCGATCG